TTCTTTTTATAAAGCAAATCTACTTCGATTCTTGAATAATCTACATAACTTCTGCTTCTATTGTAATAAAAGATTCCCCTTTTATGTGGAAAAGGCCCGTATCAATAATTATGATTTTACGTATGGACAATTCCTCAATATCTTGTTCATTCGCAACAAAATATTTGATTTGTGCGGCGGTAAAAAAAAACATGCTTTTTTGGAGAGAGATACTATTTCACCAATCGAGTCACAGGTATCTAACATATTCATACCTAAGGATTCTCCACAAAGTGGTGACGAAACGTATAACTTGTACAAATATTTCCATTTTCCAATTCGATCCGATCCATTCGTTCGTAGAGCTTTTTATTCGATCGCAGACATTTCTGGAACACCTCTAACAGAGGGAGAAATAGTCCATTTTGAAAGAACTTATTATCAACCTCTTTCAGATCTGAATCTATCTGATTCAGAAGGGAAGAACTTGCATCAGTATCTCAATTTCAATTCAAACATGAGTTTGATTCACACTCCATGTTCTGAGAAAGATTTACCATCCGAAAATAGGAAAAAACGGAGTCTTTGTCTAAAGAAATGCGTTGAGAAAGGGCAGATGTCTAAAACCTTTCAACGAGATAGTGCTTTTTCAACTCTCTCAAAATGGAATCTATTCCAAACATATATGCCATGGTTCCTTACTTCGGCAGGGTACAAATATCTAAATTTTTTATTTTTAGATACTTTTTCAGACCTATTGTCGATACTAAGTAACAGTCCAAAATTTGTATCTATTTTTCATGATATTATGTATGGATCAGATATATCATGGCGAATTCTTCAGAAAAAGGGGTGTCTTCGACAATGGAATCTGATAAGCGAAATTTCGAGAAAGTGTTTACATAATTTTCTTATGTTCGAAGAAATGATTCATCGAAATAATGAGTCACCATTGATATCGACACATCTGAGATTGCCAAATGTTCATGAGTTCCTCTATTCAAGCCTTTTTCTTCTTCTTCTTGTTGGATATCTCGTTCGTACACATCTTCTCTTTGTTTGCCGAGCCTCTAGTGAGTTACAGACAGAGTTCGAAAAGGTCAAATCTTTGATGATTCCACCATACATAATTGAGTTGCGAAAACTTCTGGATAGGTATCCTACATCTGAACTGAATTCTTTCTGGTTAAAGAATCTGTTTCTAGTTGCTCTGGAACAATTAGGAGATTCTCTAGAAGAAATCCGGGGTTCTGTTTCTGGCGGCAACATGCTATTGGGTGGTGATCCCGCTTATGGGGTCAAATCAATCCGTTCTAAGAAGAAATATTTGAATATCAATTTCATCGATCTCATAAGTATCATACCAAATCCCACCAATCGAATCACTTTTTCGAGAAATACGAGACATCTAAGTCATACAAGTAAAGAGATCTATTCATTGATAAGAAAAAGAAAAAACGTGAACAGTGATTGGATTGATGATAAAATGGAATCCTGGGTTGCGAACAGTGATTCGATTGATGATGAAGAACGAGAATTTTTGGTTCAGTTCTCCACCTTAACGACAGAAAAAGGGATTGATCAAATTCTATTGAGTCTGACTCATAGTGATTATTTATCTAGTGATCATTTATCAAAGAACGACTCTGGTTATCAAATGATTGAACACCCGGGAGCAATTTACTTACGATATTTAGTTGACATTCATAAAAAGTGTCTAATGAATTATGAGTTCAATACATCCTGTTTAGCAGAAAGACGGATATTCCTTGCTCATTATCAGACAATCACTTATTCACAAACCTCGTGTGGGGCTAATAGTTTTCATTTCCCGTCTCATGAAAAACCCTTTTCGCTCCGCTTAGCCCTATCCCCCTCTAGGGGTATTTTAGTGATAGGTTCTATAGGAACTGGCCGCTCCTATTTGGTCAAATACCTAGTGACAAACTCCTATGTTCCTTTGGTATTTCTGAACAAGTTCCTGGATAACAAGCCTAAAGGGTTTCTTATTGATGATATCGATATTGATGATAGTGACAGTATTGATGATAGTGACGAGATTGATGCTAGTGACGATATCGATCTTGACCTCGATACGGAGCTGCTAACTCTGATGAATGCGCTAACTATGGATATGATGCCGAAAATAGACCTATTTTCTATCACCCTTCAATTCGAATTAGCAAAAGCAATGTCTCCTTGCATAATATGGATTCCAAACATTCATGATCTGGATGTGAATGAGTCGAATTACTTATCCCTCGGTCTATTAGTGAACTATCTATCCAGGGATTGTGAAAGATGTTCCACTAGAAATATTCTTGTTATTGCTTCGACTCATATTCCCCCAAAAGTGGATCCCGCTCTAATAGTTCCGAATAAATTAAATACATGCATTAAGATACGAAGGCTTCTTATTCCACAACAACGAAAGCACTTTTTCAATCTTTCATATACTAAGGGATTTCACTTGGAAAAGAAAATGTTCCATACTAATGAATTCGGGTCCATAACCATGGGT